ATTCGTATAAATCACTTAGTGGAAAATGGCCCGAATAAATCCAACGAGTTATTAACAATCCTGTTAGACATAAAAAAGTAGCTATCATCCCCTTTTCTGAGGAATAATATGGTTTTCTAATTTGATTGCCCAATAAACTTATCAAATGAATTGTAATTACAATTGAAACAATAGAAAAGGAAATATGAGTTAATATATGCTCTAAAGTTGAAAATATCATAAAAATGAAAAAACGGGGGATCCCCCCGTATTAATTAAGAAATAGCAATTGGGAATTTAATTTTATTATAGGATCTATTTGATATCTTTTAGAAGATGGCATGCCGCCACTCGGACTCGAACCGAGATGCTCTAGCACTGCTTCCTAAGAGCAGCGTGTCTACCGATTTCACCATAGCGGCTTGCTCGAACTCATAATAACCTATTTATATTCAATCGTCGAGATTGAACAAGTCAATTCACTCAAATAAGTTTTTTTAGTAAGGATATAAAAAAAAAGAGTTCAAAAAAGTCAATTTAAAGGTTCAGTAGTTTCTTTAAGGTGTCTGGTTTTAGGGCTTTGACGTAGTTTAGCCGATTCTAAAATACGACTCTTGCAACGATAGAATTCTTCGATAGACTAAAAAACTTTTTTCTTTTATTGTCATTATTTCTGGTTTATCTGATTTAATAAATTCAATTTGAAACACAAACTAAATTTTATCAATGAATCTAAAATATGTCTATTTTGGATTACTCCAAATTGCCACTTGTACATATAATAATATCTCAACAATTAAGTTCTTTTATTAATTATTCATTGATTATTCATTGGGCTGAAAATTGGATATATATGGAAAATACATTAAATAGAGTATATATAATAAATTAAGAAGTCAGAAAGTTATCCAAAAATCTTTAACACGGAATGGATTAGTTTGAACAATTAATTAATTTGAACTAAAAATATTCTATCTGCCCTTCCTGATAAATATAAAATTTTTTCATTATTTATTCTTTTAAAGGTCGATGGGGAAAAGAAGACTCCCCACCACCAAAATCTGAATGAAAATATACTAAAAAAATCAAATAAAAAATCTTATATATATTTATTTTTAGAATTTAGAAAGAAGAATACTTCTTCTTTTTATAAGATTAAGAGTCTATTTCATATTGATTAGAATAGGAACTGCCAATTGTTAATTTTATATTAACTTGAATATGAAATTAACAAATTACTGAGATATTAATTACTGATACAATTTTTTTAGTCAAATCCATTCCAAATTATTCCAATATTTTAGGACTTATTTGTTTGTCGTACAAAAAAACTTTTGGAATTCCCGGTAGAAAGAGATTTCCCTAATGACAAAGCTTTTAATGTCGCCCAATATCCTTTCCTTTTCCAAATATTTTTACGAATACGTTTTTTTGATATCGAAGTACGTTTTTTTGGAACTGCCATTTAAAAAAGAAGAAGTTAGTCATTGTTATAGTTGGATGTGAAAGACATCTATTGTTCAAAACGAATTATTATTTCTTATCTTATTTCATTATCTATTTTTTTTTTCTAAAAGATTCTCTTCATAGAAATCTAGATACGTCAAAGATCCGTGAAAATAAAAAATGACTCGAAATAACAAAATTTGGATTCCATACACTATTTGTAAAACCAAAATTTTTTGGTTTTGAACTCTTAGTTCTCGTTGTTTATATCTCATCTGCTATGGGATAGAAATCAAAAGAAATAAAGAACCTAAAATACCTTTATTTTAGTCATTCTATATTTTATTTACATGTAATAAAATACCTTGTAAACTTTTGACTAATAAATTGAGTCTTTTTTTAGTAAAACTTGAAAAAAAAAATACACCTAAACCTTAAAACTCGAATGAGACTAGTAAAAAATCTGTTAAAGGGTATGTAGTTTGATAAAAAAGGATCTCAGTCATTTTTTATCCTTGCTCGATAAAAAGTTCATTTTAGAGCTATAATCTTATAAACTTTCCAAATATTCCTAATAAATTGTTTTGATTGAAATGGAAAACAATAAATCCCATAATGAATTAGTTAATGAGTTTAAATAAACTAACTAAAATCAAGAGGTTTTATTTCATTAGACCAACGACCTTAGTTAATCCTCTAATTCATATTAGCATCAAGTACTCTTTTTAGCCTAAAATTTTATCCTTGCTCTATGAATATTAATAATATTTTTTATTTTACTACTTTCCTATTATAAGTATTCGTTTTTATATGTCACTTGGTTATATCATTTGACCAATTGTAACTTCTTGTTTTGCATATTTGAACAATTTTGAAAAGATTCAGAATAAATACTAATATAAATGTAAATTATTAAATAAGTTAGTGCATATCTTTATTTTTTATTTACTTTTTCGAAAGAGCTAAGATCCGGTGAATCGGAAACAATTAATTAAGAAAAAAAACTTTTTTTATGGAACAGACATATCAATATGCGTGGATAATACCTTTTCTTCCACTTCCAGTTCCTATGTTA